TCGGGCATCTACCATTATACCCACAATGATTGGCCATACAATTGCTATTCATAATGGAAAGGAACATTTACCTATTTATATCACAGATCGTATGGTCGGTCACAAATTGGGAGAATTCGCACCGACTCTCACTTTCGTGAGACACGCGAGAAACGATAATAAATCTCGTCGTTAGTCGTTCTACTAAGTATTCATGTGAAAAGACTTATATTAATAGTATTTATACTTAAGAGTCTTTATCTTATAGTAACTTATAGTAAGAGTCTAGGTATAGTATTTTATTTTCTTTTTCTAGTATACTCTGACTTATCTTATACTATACTTCACCGGAGAACTTTCTTTTATGATAAAGAACAAAAATTCGGATTCGGATAGAGAAGCAAAAGTGTTAGCTCAACATATACGTATGTCTGCTTTCAAAGCACGAAGAGTAATTGATCAGATTCGCGGACGTTCTTATGAGGAAACACTCATGATACTGGAACTACTGCCTTATTGGGCATCTTATCCAATTTTAAAATTAGTTTATTCTGCAGCAGCAAATGCTAGTCATAATATGGGTTTGAATGAAGCTGATTTATTTATTAGTAAAGCTGAAGTAAATGGAGGTGCTATTGTTAAAAAGCTAAGACCCCGGGCTCGAGGGCGTAGTTATATGATAAAAAAAACCACTTGTCATATAAAGATTGTTTTAAAAGAAAAATCTAAATTATAGATTCATCTAAAGAAAGATAATTTAGATTCCTACTTTAGGAAAAAAAAATATGGATGAAAAAGAATAGAAAAATATGGGACAAAAAATAAATCCACTTGGTTTCAGACTTGGAACAACTCAAAGTCATCATTCGTTTTGGTTTGCAAAACCAAAGAATTTTTCCATGGGTCTACAAGAAGATGAAAAAATACGGAATTGTATTAAGGACTATGTAAAAAAAAATAAGAGAATATCCTCAGGTTTCGAAGGAATTGCCCATATAGGGATTCAAAAAAGAATAGATTTGATTCAGGTCATAATCTATATTGGATTTCCCTATTTATTAATAGAAGGACGAACAAGGGGAGTCAAAGAATTACAGATGAATGTACAAAAAGAGTTTAATTTTGTAAACCGGAGACTCAATATTGCTATCACAAGAATTGAAAAGCCTTATGGACAACCTAATATTCTTGCGGAATATATAGCTTTACAATTAAAAAATAGAGTTTCGTTTCGAAAGGCAATGAAAAAAGCTATTGAATTAACTGAACAAACGGGTACAAAAGGAATTCAAGTGCAAATTGCAGGGCGTATCGACGGAAAAGAGATTGCACGTGTCGAATGGATCAGAGAAGGCAGGGTTCCCTTACAAACAATTCGCGCTAAAATTGATCACTGTTCCCATACGATTAGAACTATCTATGGAGTCTTAGGCATCAAAATTTGGATATTTGTAAACCAAGAATAAGAAAATAAGAATAATGGATCTTTCTTTATCCCGCCATTCTGCTTCGCGATAGAAAAAAAAAATTTAGAAACTCTTTTCTTATTTTTTTTCTTAATCAAAGAAAAACAAACAATTATAATTTTAGAAGGTTGAATAAAAATTTGAATTACCCTTTATTTAGATTTTAGTATAATTGCTATGCTTAGTGTGTGACTCGTTAGTTTTTTCTTTAGAGTTTAGAATTGAGATTGAAAAAAAAAAAGCAGGCTGACCCCACTCTAAACTTAGTAACTATCAAAACTAAAGAAACTCAAAACTAATAACCAACTTATTGCTTCGTATTGTCGAGATCCCAAGAAACAGTCACTATATGACTGAATCGATCATATAGTTGTAGCAACTGAAATTCTTTTCATAAAAAAAGAAATCTGATTATGAATTGTGAAACAAAAAAAAAAGGGATGTGGAAAAAGGGAAGGATGATAGAAGGAGAGAATAAAGATATCAATGATATATGATTCCCATATGTATGGTTTATGAAGAATCACTCCAGAAAAAAGGCAATGTTATAAAGCATCAACATCAATATAAAATAAAGATACAAAATAGACAATTACAATATACTAAGAAATATACAAATAAAAAATCGAAAGAAAATCAAAAATAGAAGAAAAGAAATTAAATTGAAATAATTTCAATAAGAATAATCTAAATAATCTAATCAATATGGATAATATAGTCTATTATCTATCTAATAATAGATTATTTAATAATATAGAATAGAAAAATAGATGAATAATTTCATCGAGCTTCGGGTTAAGAAAAACTGAGGAGATTTACTCGGAAACAAATAACAGATTTTGTTGGGAGCTCCATTGCAGAGTTCAGGCCTAAGCATTAATAGAGAAGCTATGGGAACGATGGAACCTGTGACTACATAGGATTTTCTTTAAAACGAATCAATCCTAATGATTCATTGGGTAGGATGGCGGAATGAACCAAGAAAAAATAGATTTCTTCTGAAAGGTCATGAATTGACTCTACAAATGAAGGAGGAAAGAGTCAATATTCGCCCGCGAACCCTTTTTTAGTTTTAATAATTTCATTCATTGGATGACTTTTGGCGTGATTCAATAGAGGGAAAGTAAAATACTTTAGAAAATTTGATAAAAGAAGCATTATATATAAAAAAACACGCCTAGTTATATATACATCTCCCTATTTAACAAATTCAATATAAAAAAAAATGAAAATGAGTATATTATTTCTTTTGATAAAATGAAATACATAAATCTATGTGTATATGTAAGATTATTGAATCATTTCATTCGCGAGGAGCTGGATGAGAAGAAACTCTCATGTCCGGCTCTGCAGTAGAGATGGAATTCAGAAACAACCATCAACTATAACCCCAAAAGAACCAGATTTCGTAAACAACATAGAGGTAGAATGAAGGGAATATCTTGCCGAGGCAATCATATTTGTTTTGGCAGATACGCTCTTCAGGCACTTGAACCTGCTTGGATCACAGCTAGACAAATAGAAGCAGGGCGAAGAGCAATGACACGATATGCGCGTCGTGGTGGAAAGATATGGGTACGTATCTTTCCCGACAAACCTGTTACAGTAAGACCTACGGAAACACGTATGGGTTCGGGCAAGGGATCCCCCGAATATTGGGTATCCGTTGTTAAACCGAACCGAATACTTTATGAAATTAGTGGAGTATCAGAAACTGTAGCCAAAGCAGCTATGGAAATAGCTGCATGCAAAATGCCTATACGAACTCAATTTGTTATTTCGGGATAGGTAAACAAAAGTAAAAGAAAGGAGTATTGAGAATGAAAAAACAACCGCGGATTTATTTATCTCTGGACAGACAATATTTTTTTTCCCTTATTCCTTAGCATTGAAATAAGAGATTACAATTAAAATTATATGATTCAACCTCAGACCCTTTTGAATGTAGCGGATAACAGTGGAGCTCAAGAATTGATGTGTATTCGAATCATAGGAACTAGTAATCAACGATATGCTCATATTGGCGATGTTATTGTTGCTGTAATCAAAGAAGCAGTGCCCAATATGCCTCTAGAAAGATCAGAAGTAATTAGAGCTGTGATTGTACGCACGTGTAAAGAACTCAAACGTGACAACGGCATGATAATACGATATGATGACAATGCAGCGGTTATCATTGATCAAGAAGGAAATCCAAAAGGAACTCGAATTTTTGGTGCGATTGCTCGGGAATTGAGACAGTTGAATTTTACTAAAATAGTTTCATTAGCACCCGAAGTCTTATAAATGAAAATAGGATATATCTATCCTATTATTCTATATATATATATAATAATAGAAATAGAATATTCAAATATCTGAAAGAGATCCGATTAATAGATTGTGTCTCATGCATATACTTTTAATTTCTAATAATTTTTTAGAATTTCATAATTTCAAAAAAAAAAAAAAAAATGAAAAGAAAACAAAAAAGAAGCATGTTGATTATATTAAAATGAGGAGGCACCAATAACTATAGTTCATCATGGGTAGGGACATTATTACCGATATAATAACTTCTATAAGAAATGCTGACATGGATCAAAAGGGAAGAGTTCAAATAGTATCTACTAATATCACTAAAAACATTGTGAAAATACTTTTACGAGAAGGTTTTATTGAAAACGTTCGAAAACATCAAGAAAGTCAAAAAAATTTCTTGGTTTCAACCTTACGACATAGAAAGACTCGGAAAGGGAATAAAATAATTTTAAAGCGTATCAGCCGACCTGGTCTACGAATCTATTCCAACTATCAACGAATTCCTAAGATTTTAGGTGGAATGGGAATTGTAATTCTTTCTACTTCTCGAGGTATAATGACGGATCGAGAAGCTCGACTAGAAAAAATTGGAGGAGAAATTTTGTGTTATATATGGTGATTCTCCTGGGTACCCTAATTGTCTCTCGAACTTACTATTTGTAAAATAGAGAGGAGAAGTTAATTATAGAACTCTTCCTCTATTAGTTGATACTTAAAGGGGGTTCCCTGGAATGAAAGAACAAAAATTGATTCATGAGGGTTTAATTACTGAATCACTTCCCAACGGTATGTTCCGAGTTCGGTTAGATAATGAAGATCTAATTCTAGGTTATATTTCAGGGAGAATCCGGCGCAGTTTTATACGTATACTACCCGGAGATAGGGTCAAAATCGAAATGAGTCGTTATGATTCAACCAGGGGACGTATCATTTATAGACTTCGCAAAAAAGATTCGAACGATTAGATCATTCTTTTCAACATCCTTTTCGTAGGGATATAATTCGAAGTTCAAAAATGCAATAAACTGATTTTTGTTTCAAAAAAAAAAATAGATTCCGAATGAAGGTAAGGAATTATCAATATGAAAATAAGGGCTTCTGTTCGTAAAATTTGTGAAAAATGTCGCCTGATTCGTAGGCGGGGGCGAATTATAGTCATTTGTTCCAATCCGAGACATAAACAGCGACAGGGGTAATCCTTCTCAAGTTCTAAATCAATAACTTTTTCAAAGAAAAACCCATGTACATGTAAAAAGAAAGAATAAAGGATTCGTTTTCATATGAAATGGATATCCGCGTCTCTTTCTGTATATTTATGATTCTTCTTTCTTTTTCTTTTATTCTTATGAATATGATATAATAAAATATGGCAAAACCTATAGCAAAAATTGGTTTACGTAAGAATGCACGTATTGGTTCACATAAGAATGAACGTAGAATACCAAAAGGAGTTATTCATGTTCAAGCGAGTTTCAACAATACTATTGTAACTGTTACAGACGTACGAGGTCGGGTGGTTTCTTGGGCTTCTGCAGGTACTTCTGGATTCAGAGGTACAAGAAAGGGAACACCCTATGCTGCTCAAGCAGCAGCATTTAATGCTATTCGTACAGTCGTTGAACAGGGTATGCAACGAGCAGAAGTTATGATAAAGGGTCCAGGTCTTGGACGAGATGCGGCATTACGAGCCATTCGTAGGAGTGGGATGCTATTAAGTTTCGTACGTGATGTAACACCCATGCCGCATAATGGATGTCGCCCCCCTAAAAAAAGACGTGTGTAGAAATAAGAATTCAAGAGATTTCAAGAGAAATAAATGATTCAATGATCTGATCCAATAATCATAAATAAAAGAAAAATAATACTATGGTTCGAGAAGAAGTAGCAGGATCCACTCGAACACTACAGTGGAAATGTGTTGAATCAAGAGTAGACAGCAAGCGTCTTTATTATGGTCGTTTCGTTCTGTCCCCGCTTATGAAAGGTCAAGCCGATACTATAGGTATCGCCATGCGAAGGGCTTTACTTGGAGAAATAGAAGGAACATGTATCACACGTGCAACATCTGAAAATGTGCTGCATGAATATTCTACGATAGTAGGTATTGAAGAATCAGTACATGAGATTTTACTAAATTTGAAAGAAATTGTATTTAGAAGTAATCTCTATGGAGTTAGGGGCGCATCCATTTGCGTCAGGGGTCCAAAATACATAACAGCTCAAGATATCATCTCACCACCTTCTGTAGAAATAGTTGACACGACACAACATATAGCTACCCTGACAGAACCAATTGATTTGTGTATTGAATTACAAATCAAGAGAGATCGCGGATATCGTATGAAATTCACAAACGACTCTCACGATGGAAGTTATCCTATAGATATTGTATCCATGCCCGTTCGAAATGCGAATCATAGTATTCATTCTTATGGGAATGGGAATGAAAAACAAGAGATACTCTTTCTAGAAATATGGACGAATGGAAGTTTAACTCCTAAAGAAGCACTTTATGAAGCTTCTCGTAATTTGATTGATTTATTGATTCCTTTTCTACATGCAGAGGAAGAGGACATGAATTTCGAGGAAAATGAAAACAGATGGAATCTACCCCTTTTTTCCTTTCAAGACAGATTCACTAATCTCAAGAAAAACAAAAAAGGAATTCCATTGACATGTATTTTTATTGACCAATTAGAATTGTCTTCGAGGACCTATAATTGTCTCAAAAGGTCCAATATACATACATTATTGGACCTTTTGAGTCACAGTCAAGAAGATCTTATGAAAATGGAATATTTTCGCATAGAAGATGTAAAACAGATATTGGGCACTCTACAGAAGCATTTTGCAATCAATTTACCTACGAAAAAGTTTTCATTTTAAATTCATTGGAATTTTTTCATTTTTCAGTTTTTATAAAGAAAAAAGAATATAATGAGTTTTGAATATCCGACACGATCCATATATTTGCAGAATAGATCATAATAAGATTGATTGATGTATCTAGGGAAGATCCAGAAGGGGGATCTTCCTTAGATACCTATATCCTAGTATTTCACGGTTGAATCAATTTGAAAAAGACCTAAAGTTAGGGATTTCTCAATAGGTAAAGTTGCTCCAATACCTAACCAAAGAGCTACTGCGGTACCGATCAAAAATACTGTTGTAGCTACTGGACGACGAAATGGATTTTGGAATTTATTTACATTCTCCAAAAAAGGTACTGTCAATAATCCTATTGGTACTGAAACCATTAAAAGAACACCCAATAACTTATTGGGTACTGTGCGAAGTATTTGAAATACGGGAAAGAAGTACCATTCGGGTAATATTTCCAACGGAGTTGCAAATGGATCCGCGGGTTCACCGATCATTGACGGCTCTAGAACTGCTAAGCCCACACTACATGCAATAGTGCCTAGAATTACTACTGGAAAAATATATAAAAGATCATTGGGCCATGCGGGTTCTCCATAATAATTATGCCCCATCCCTTTAGCCAATTTAGCTCTTAATACGGGATCATTCAAATCAGGTTTCTTTGTTATTTGGATAGGTGAATTCTTATCCATCCCCCAAAGGAACCGGACATGATAATTTTTTATCATCCGGCTCGAGCAAGAATCAAAAGAATCACAGAAATAGATCCATAGAAAATCTATATCTATAGTTCATAACTATCTACATATATAATGTAGAATGACTTTATGTAAGAAAAGATTTATAAAATTCCATTTACCCGAGTTGCAACGATTCATTGCAAAGAATTCAGTTCTGGCAACAAGGAAATGCTCAATATCCAAGTAGGCTTACAAATTCGATCATGATCAAGTGCTTTTTGGATTGTCTCATGTCTTTTGGGTGGTATTTATCCCCACAGCATCTCGATTTTCTTACATATACATACAAAAATACAAAGTTTTTACTTGTTACTAATAAAGTCTAGCCCTGTTCTTCCTTAGATCCCTTATTTCACTCCGATAGTATCAAAGATCGGGGTCGATGCAGAGGAAATGAATGCATCTACATACTATAAGAAACTTACTAAGATTACTATCAAATTAATACAAAATACTAATACTATAAATATACTAATTACGATAATTAGAATAAATTTACTATAAAAAAAGAAAAATCAAACAAAGTGGAATAGATAGAACATTGGATCATGGATCATGCCACATCACTTATTCTAGGGATCTTACGGAGCCTGTTCATGCATGACAGAATTCGGGTATGATCATAGAAAAGATTCTCCTCAAGCGAACCGCCCTATCCTATGCTACATAAAGGGACTGACGTGATGGTTGGATGCGGAGACACATTGGGTTGTGAATTCCAACATGGCGGATAAAATCATATATCTGCATGGCCCAATCAATAGTTCAAGTCACACACTCCCATAATCCATCCTCTTTTAGGAAAATATACTTCAACGATTCGTATCAAATAAACAATACTTCAGAGTTGAAGAGAAGTATCCAAATAACATGCCTTATTTTTCAATAATCCATATTTTTAGCAATGAAAGACTCTTGTTCCTCCCCTATATGATAAATTACAAATATCTATGATCTGCCTTCTCTATAAAGGACCCGAAATACCTTGCTTACGTATCATTGGAAAGTGCATTAACATAAATACGGCAGTAAGAAGAGGCAATACAAAAGTATGTAAACTATAAAAACGAGTCAAAGTGGATTGGCCCACACTAGCACTTCCACGTAATAATTCTACCAAAGGCGATCCTATTATAGGAATAGCTTCGGGCACGCCTGTTACAATTTTTACTGCCCAATAACCAATTTGGTCCCGAGGTAAGGAATAACCAGTTACGCCAAAAGATGCGGTCAATACAGCCAGAACCACCCCTGTAACCCAAGTTAATTCGCGGGGTTTTTTAAACCCACCCGTAAGATACACACGAAATACGTGCAAGATCATCATTAGAACCATCATACTTGCTGACCATCGATGAACTGATCGAATTAACCAACCAAAGTTGGCCTCAGTCATTATGTATTGAACAGAGGAAAAAGCCTCTGTAACAGTTGGACGATAGTAAAAGGTCATAGCAAAACCCGTAGCTACTTGTACTAAAAAACAAGTAAGCGTAATCCCTCCTAGACAATAAAATATGTTGACATGAGGAGGAACATATTTACTAGTTATATCATCTGCAATCGCTTGAATCTCGAGACGTTCCTCGAACCAATCATATACTTTATTGAGATAGGTAACCCAAGAAAGACTCCCCCTCTTAGAACCGTATATGAGAATTTCATCTCGTACGGCTCAAGCGGAAACACACAAATACTGGTTTCAACGGATATAACGGATATGGAATAGAGAGTTTACAACTTCTTGGGACTTAGCCGCTTGACTCGATTTGACCCAAAGATACGAAGTAAGAAAAATCCGGAATCTCTTCTTTGTGATGATAATGCCAAGAAATACAATCTCAAGTTGGCTCATCCATCTTTCTTTATTTTAATCGTGACAGGCCTCTTGAATCTTCTCTTCCCTATTTTTTTTTTATAGGAATTCTCTTGTTGAGACCCTATGAATCAATTGAAACCTCAGATTCATACTAGAACCACGATGATTTAAGAAAGCCAAAGCTAAACTCAAAGGTTCTCTGAGTCAAAACCATTTGATCATCACTTCTTCAATGAATGTAATGACTCAAAAAAATCTAGAGAAAGAGTTTTCTTTCGGTCAAAAGAAGTCTGAAGGAAAAAATTGTTGGATTTAGAAAAGACCTATTTCCATTTTTTTTAGTCCGGTTGCGAGGTCTGAATAATAGGTATGAATCATAGTTCAAATATTTCTTTTCTTGATCTATTCTATATAGTCCGTGCTCCAGAGACTAGAATAAATATCTGACGAGGTAGAATCATCTTGATAGAGATGACAGGTCCATTCTCTGTATTATCAATAGGATCAATTATAACAAGTCACACGCTCATATTCTGGAAATGAAATATAAAAACAAATAAATTTCACGATCGAACTACCAGAATGATCTATAAATCCAAGTCTTAAGTAATCTTAAGTTGAAGTCTGAAATATTTTAAGAATTAAGTAAGTCTAAGTAAAATAATATGTTTTGATTGAAAAACAAGGACCTCCTAGTTTTTACGAACTAATTAATTGAAATTCCATCCAGTAAAACAGATGAATTATAAATTTCCAAAATAATAGATAGAAATATTGCAAATAGAGCCATTGCGACTCCCATAAGTGGTGTA